ATCCACATCATTAGTTGAGTCATTAGTCCCCCTATATCCCGATTCGCGGAATAATGGCTATTATATTCCACTCCTTCTGCGATGATACAAATACTCCATGATGCTCGTCTACCAATTCATAGGAGGCAAAGACAAAAGAAAGAGCAAAGGAACTCAGACTCACCTAGTGAGTATATGGATTTCGTGTCTAAGTTTCCAATAACTCTCAAGGAGTTTATGCCACCTGAGTTAATGGACATCCCAGGCGTTGAAAGCCTGTCATGTCAGGTAATTCAAGTGCTTGATGACTCGGCATATCCAAGTCACATAGCACCTACTCTCCCTATAGATGAGTAACGGGAAGCTCTCAAGATGAACAATGAAGCTTTGTATTCTGATCGAACAAAAAAAGACGCACCGGGGGAAGAATTTCATGTCCAAGTTACTGATGATTCCGTAGAACTTGTGACAAAGGAAGCAATGGGGAATTGCCTGAAGAAGTTGACAATAAAGAGGTGATGCCTTTATAGAGGAGGGTAGCTAAGGGTGTGGATGAAAAATGAGAGATAGACAGGCCACTTCACCTCAGGATACATCCAACAATGCACAAGAATCAGATTCTGACCAACTCTGGAACTCCAGAGAACCAAACAAGGCCCGCTTTTCCGATCTTTAAGTACGGTTACCTATTTCCACATCCTGATTGGGTTAACAACATCTCTTATCCACCAGGATATGTAATTCCCTATTTTCAAGTGTACGACGGAGAAGGAAAGCCATACGAACATTTGGTACTCTTCCTTCATCGATGTGGAGATAGAGCCAGAAGTGAGGCTTTGTGCCTTCGTCAATTTCCATTATCATTGACAGGTGCTACTCTTACATGCATGGCTTACGCCATCAAACCATTCCTACTTGGGATGCTATGGTCACAGCATTTCTAAGAAGATTCTTCTATAGATATTTTTTAGAAGGGGGATTCGAAATGTTGAATACATCGGAAATGGTCAGGAAGAAGAGGAGCTGTTAGGAATAGAAAGGGACAAAGGTAAGATGAAGTCAATAAGCGTGAAGATACTTAAAACCAAGATGAATTTGACGAAGTCTCCATGATAAATTTTTGTTGATTCCACAAGTCTTGAAAGTCCCGCTTATGTTGAATTCGGAACACATGGCTCCTTATCCAGAATGGATGGAACATGTCCCATATCCCCCTTCATACCAAATCCCTAACTTTTTCCGGTTTAATGCCGGAGATGACGCATTGGCTTATTTTGTGTATTTTCAACAAGAGTGTGGGGTAAGAGCTGCTATCGAGGCTCTCTGTTGCAAACTATTTCGTTACTCGCTTATGGGAAGAACCCCTATTTGGTATGATTACTTCGCCTGGGGATCCATACCCATACGGGAGCTATGGTGTTTTCTCCAAGAGTTAGGAGCACTCAAGATTCCAAATCATGAATGGGGTGACTCCGATGATGATTGGGACTTCCAATCTGAACAAGACAAGACCGATGGTTCTCATACTTCTTCAGTCTCAGGGGATGTGGGGAGTGCAGCACCTGACGGCTGGACCTCTGAAGTTGATGAATTTTTTGAAGGTAGAGTCTAGTCTTATCATGGCAGATGGTTCAGATTTCTGAAGAAATAGCCCAAGTCAACTAGATGGAGTTACGATCTGGCAAGAAATTACCTCCCGTTCCGAATTATGGTTAAAATCTTGTGCAAGAGTTGTCTCAGTCTAAGAATAGATCATCCCCCAATCCTGAAAGTCCCGTCCAGGATCATGGTCTAGCGCAAAATAAAAACCCAGGGGGGCATCCCTATAGACCGAGGTGCTGGGGGCACCCTCTCGAGCCAAAACGCAGTTACCCAACGAGGGAGACCACGAATGCTTGCTGGTCAAACATTAGCGGCTAATGGACAACATGTTCGCTATGACATATTAGCTCATCTCAAAAAGATTCCTGCACTCCTAAGCGTATAGGATGCATTGAAGATGTCTGCAGAACTAAGGATGTCCCTAGTATACGCATTAACGAACCCAGAGGACTTTTCTAATGAAGTTAACCAAGTTGAGATGAGAAATAGTGAATCAACTTATGCCGGCTTTGATCACGTTTACGGACGATTACTTGCAACCAGGACTCATTAAGCATAACAGGCCTTTGTTCATTTCAGGATACCTTAATGGATTGGAGATAACAAGAATCATGATAGATGGGGGATCGGCTGTTAATCTCCTACCTTTGAGAATGCTAAAACGTCTCGGGGGATTGCTATTCATCGATTGGCCCCAAGCAATCTACTTATCTAAGGATTTCACCAAGAAAGGGCCTTATAAACAACATTACAGAAACTAATGGGACGAAATTGTGATAAGCCAGAGGAAACTTCCGCTTTTGGGATAAGGGCAATGAAGGTATGATTGAGATCCTACTAGTCCTTTATGTTCTAGTAGGAAAAGAAGTCCTGTCTAACATCTACCGCATCGGCTTGACCCGTAACCCTAATCTACGATTGTCCCCCTTGTAAGATTATTCAAATAGGCAACTCTTTCATTCTAAATGTTTTTCTGCCGAAAATACAAATATCCAAATTGTGACAAAAAGAGGTCTTTAAGATCTCCGAATCCGGCTGCTGGTGCGGGCTTATACCTGGCTGGATGGGACTTTCTAAATGAGTTGATTCCCAAAAATCCAGCCGAAGTGCTTTCTTCAGCTTGATGTGGAAGCTACGGAAAAAAAAAATTGCCTTAAATTAAAGCTGTGGATTTGCCCGCCCCCGCCCGACATCCTTTTCTTAAGAAGAAAAGATCGGAGCCGGTTTCAGTCGATCACTTGAGTGCCTCTAGTAATTCTCTACCAACTCCTTTCACAGTCCATATCTTTCTTTATTGGCCTATTCGAGCGTCTGTAAATGCATGCTTCTTTGATCGGCCTGTTCTGCCATAAGTACCTCTCCTTCGGCTAGGCCTTTGGTTGGGAAAAGAACTTCACCGCTCATGGTCTTCCTACTCCGATCTCGCTTCGGGTTCACCACTATAAAGGCTAGCTGGCTCTCTTTCTTTTTCTTTTACTTCGTAACCTCCAACATAAAAAAGATCTTCCGCCCACGTTACTATTAAAGGCAGGCTATCACGTATCATTCCCGAAAGCATCGACTCCCATAGAAATAGTTAGGTCTTGGTTCCCCGCCTACTCCTCGAATGGCTCAACATCATCCTACTCCAAGTGATTGCAATCACATATAATGCAACAAAGCCTCATTTCATAACAACAAGATGGGTAAGGGGGTTAGGCGGCAGGTAGAAGGTTCGATTCTAGGTGGACCCCAATTTTTCAAATCATTGGTGATGGGCTGGGCGCGTATAGGGCCAGTCACGTGTAATAGCCGGCCACTTTTTCGATTCTTTCAGAACCTTCGTTCCCACTCGAATTAAAGCATCGCCTTTCTCTAATACGTTCTCACGGTCCTAAACCTAATGGTCCAGATTCTTAGAGACCTTTCTTTCAGAACCTCAACCTAGCAGTTGAGTGTTCATTCTTCGCCCAGCAGAAACCGGCGATAGGGACTCATTCGCCCCCGATCTCCTCTATTTCTCCCGCAGCCAACCAACCCGTTTGAGGCCAGGCCAATTCCAACATCTATAGTTATTATTATGCACTAGATCAACTACAGTGTGCTCATCTTTATGCAACTCCTCTATAGGAGGAGAGAATGGCGTGTCACGGACCACCTCCACATCAAGTTTTGTAGAATTGTAGAAAGAGCCTTATTCATGGCGGTAGACTTCTGCAAACCCAAACCACCATGTTTACAAACAGTAGACTAATTGACCAAATGCACTTTTGGCTTAGAGACCACAGATGTTATTCAGAGAATCCAGTTGATTGCAAATAGAAGAAGGAAGCGAAGCTTCACAGCCTGCATAGTCAAAATAGGAATAAAGTCACTGATTGTAAGAAAGTGGATCTACCTGCCATTGAGAATGTGTTACTCTTCCAAGCTAATAATCTCTTTTGCACTTTCTAAATGAAACCATAATAAGTCTTTTTATTCAATTCACTCTTGAGTGGATTAGGGGCACCGGAGGTGTGTCAACTTTCACTAAAAAGAAGGTGCAGCCGGGTTACGAAGAAAAGGCTCCGAAGGAGGATCCCTTTCGCCAGTTGCAGCCTGATCTTTTGGGTATGACATCGGGCTACTTCCAGTATGTCATCAAAGGATAACCGGCCCCATATGTACGGCTTCGGGTCCTTTTTCGTTAAGTCGGCGCAGATGCTTCCCCAACCCTTATGAAAACGGCTGCTGACTTGATATAATAGCTTTTTTTACAAAAACGGAATAATACCCGAATCTCTTTCCGCGTGTTTAATGAACATACTAATAACCGTGGGTGTGGGCACTTCCAACCACAGACTTCACCTCTAACTTCAGGTCATCCCTTGTGATAACTGACGCCGGTTACTTCGTAACCTTCGGTGCCCCTAATTTCACTTTTTATCTTTTTCAAGTTGCGAATGAATATATATAAGTAGCTATTTGCCTATTGGCTTACTCTGAGTGCGCGCTCTCCCACTCCTTCGGAGCCTTAAGCTGTAATAATATTTATACCTGGAACCCCTCTCTGGTGGCTCCTTATACAAGATGTTTTCTATCTACACATCTATCATTCTTCGCCTCTGAGGCAGCCTAACAGATAGAATTGAATGTAAGTGAGCACTTTCATCCCATGCATCTCATCTTTTTCAGTCTTCCAACACTAACTTAATACCGAGAAGCAGATCCTTAACATCATTTACTAAACCACCTTTTTTGTTAAACGATCAAGATACTTCATTCATTAAACTGAGAGGTTTACATCATTGTCAATGCCATGACACAACCAACTAGGCATAGAGCTATTCCAAGTACAACGAAAACCACATTTGGCAGCATAAGAGGCAACAAAATGGGCAGCTATATTACACGTCCTGGGCACGTAATTATATAGAACTGCATCCATTTGATTAGCAACAAGCCAAATATCATAAACCGCGGCTTTACTTCGTAACCTTTGCTTCGCTACCTTAGCAGTCTTTACACCTCACTGCTTCTATTCACTTCCTCACTTTGTTTACTTCGTAACCTCACTTTGTTTGCTTCGCAACCTTACTTCGTTTATTTTACTTTCCTTCGGCTTCGCAACCTCTTTTTTTTCATATAAAAAAAAATAACAGACTATATCCTGAATAGGAGCAATCGTACTAGACTCTCTCAAATCAAGATTCTCTCAACGAGAGTTCTGTTAGGTTCTTAGTAGCAGTCGGCGACCTTTTTCTCGACTCAAAAAAAAGAAAACCCCTATGTGAAACGAAAGAAAAAATATATATATATATCACGGTACGAAAAAAAGATTTGTTCTACAGCTCGCGCTTTGCGCTTCCCCTTATGATTTATTTTGCACGAGTGGCGGCAAGACCCGGAGACACCGGCGGAGCTATATACTATTCAATACCTTTTTTGATTACAGGGACGAATATGCCACTACTATTATTTTATTTCGATCCATTATATTAGTCAGAGGGATCCGTTGGTGGAAAAAGGCCGAAAAACTCGAAACGAAGTTCCTCGTCATAAGTTAGGTTGTTTCAGATCTATCCACGGAGTCATCTACCACCCCTCTCTCATATACTATTTCTTGTTTTTGACCAGGCAGATCGAGGAGTTCAGCTTAGCTATTTGCTCCGTCAGCCTCGCTCGTTGCTCTGTCAGCAACAATGTCAGAGACCGAAACTGTTACATCTCCCCGTAGTCGCGGACCGAGTTGACTTAGAAGAAGTACCTCCGTTGGCCGCTGGCTAGTCCAATCAATTAAAAAATATTTTTGGGGTAGGAACTTTCATTTGACATGAATAAAGAAAAAAAGAGCGTAGATTGGTCAGTCGAGTTGAGGGGCTTTATGGCGCATCCGCTGCATCTCGGCAAGATCTATCTCATTATGAAGTTATTCCCGTGCAATCTACAATACCGATAGTGATAGCAGCTCTATGAAACATAAGGAGGGGGTAGTCTTAAATTAGATTAGAATAGTAGGAACGGGGGGGGTACCAAAGGCCTGAAATCCCCTCGGGCTTACCACTGTCGTGGAATAGAGTAGTTAAGATTGACCCGTCTTGCTCTATTTATGGGGCTTGCGCACTCGTAGGTGCCTGGAATGCTAAGACACCCTAGCTAACGCCTTAAGCGCATATCCTTTGCTTCTCTACTAAGTTAATTATCTATGGGCAGGCAGCTCCGGTTGGGACGGGAAGTAGGGATTGAAAGGGGCAGCTCCATCAACTGCCAGGTCAAAGCCCGGATCTTTATCTGTAGCGGACTTGTCCCCTATCTGATCATCGCCTAAGGCACCTTCGGACCGAGCACTTGAGTTGTATTAGCCCGAGCATTAGCGGGATTCCATATGAATAAAAGAGGAGCTCACTTTCCGCTAACACTTTTTTCTTTATCTCTGGTCGACTGCTCTGTTCCATCTGCAGGAACGGTCGGGAAAGAATATAGATAAGAAAGAGGCCTTTCATCCGATGAGAATGCCTTTACTTCGCCCACGGCTGGCGCCTAACCAATGGTAATAGTTTCCGCCGATTGGTGCACTAAATGAAACTAATTTAATGTACCGCCTTTAGTCTCACGGCTCTCACTCATTTCGCCTAACCGTAATCAAGGTTGCTGAAATAAAGCAAAGAGCTCCCTTTGCGATATAATTGACTGCAGAATTAGGATCTTCCCTTTTGGGAAATACATATGGTGAAGGCCTTAACTAACCTTCATACTCCGAAAACCTTACTTAACTAACCACTTTATCCTCCGTTTATTCATGTCTTTCTCCTTATCTGCCGGAAAGAGCTTGCCTCGTTAGGAAGTGCACTCATTTTCTTGTGTTAGGGCGGGGGCTGCGACACAACTAAAGCGGAGGACCTCCGGTTGTAACGGAAGCGAAAAGAGGAATTGGTTCGTCACCGTTTGGTAGACCCGACCCGGGTCAATGGATCAGTTTATCACTTCGGCTAGAAGACTGTGATACAAAACCACTCAGCTCGTCATCTATGGAATAGTCGCCCCCAGGAAATCTGCCAGGTAATGTCAACAAAATAGTCCTTCACAGTAAGATTGATCTGATCAGTAGGAATAGTTTGTAAGGCATGATCCATAAGAGGGCCACAACCAAGCCAGTTGTCCTTCCAAAAGGAAATATTGCACCCAGATCCAACTCTCCATCTCAGCCCATTAGGCAGAATCTGGGCACCATACAATAAAAGATTGCTCTCCAAGTGGAGGAGCAATTAGCAGTCCTAAGATCCTTAGCAGAAAGAAGATCTGAACCATGTAAGTATTTCGCTTTCAGGTCTCTCGAGCCTCATCATGCTGCAAAATTCTCCAACCGAAAGTAAAGCTTGGTTCATTTCAGTTGCCCTTTTCAAGCCCCTTGCACTTAGGTCTGCAAACGAGGTTCCACTGACAGAGGTGGACTTTATGCCTTCTCTCAGTGTCTCCCCATAAAAAGTTCCTGTTCAACTTATCCAATTCCCCACAAACACTAGTAGGGGGCCTAGCAGTTTGCATAACATAGGTGGGAATGGAAGAAGTTACAGACTGGATCAAGGTTAGTCTTCCGGCCATGGATAACCCTTTGCTCTTCCAGGACGCCAACCTATCATTCACTTTCTCAATGATCTCCATATAAGTGTTTTTAGACACTCTAGAATGCAGCAAAGGCATTCCAAAGTCTTTCTCTAAGTTGTCCGTTAAAGGAGAACCACAAATAGCACTAATCTCTCTAGCAACATTATTGCAGGTATTAGAAGAGCAATAAATCATAGACTTTTCAAAATGGCCAGAAAAATAAAAAAATCTATCCAAGCATCTCTTGAGAACTCTAGCTTGCTTAGGGGAAGCTCAGCAAAAATAATTATATCATCCGCAAAAAAGAGATGTGAAATACCAGGGCCAAATTGGGAAGCTTTGACAGGTTTCCATACATTTCTGTTGACTGCATCAGCAATTAAATGAGACAGCTTCTCAATGCGTAAAATAGGTAAGGAGAGAGAGGATCCCCTTGCCTGATTCCATTGCTAGGGGCAAACCTTTCAGTTAACTCACCATTGAAGCAGATTTGATAACTGACAATAGAAACACACAGCATTATAAGAGCAATCAAACTATGGGGGAGATCAATCTCCTGCAGTACATTCTCAATGAACTTCCAGTTAAGCGGCCTTAGAGAGATCAATCTTCCAGGGTTCTTACGATCAAACCCTCTTTCCTACTCTCCTTCACCTCTTCGGCTAAACTCCGAGGGCTCACATTGTTAATAAGATGAAAAATTGGCGTATCATTTTTTTAGAATAACATTAGGAGTTTCTAATTTCTGTATGGGTTTAACAGAATGATTAGTGAGGTGATTATAAGCACTACAAGTTTGGGTATTTCATTTGCTGCATACATTATCAGATCAAGCATTCAATGAAGAATTTGAAACAAGACCTTTGATTGCATAAACTTTTTGTTTATTGATTAATGATATAAGCAAGGAACAAAAAGGAGATAAGCTAATTAAGCCTAGATCCTATCATCAAATAAAGTAAGTGACTGTAAGACTAAAATGGAAACTTATTTCTTAAAGGTTATCAGAACTTTCTAATGAACCAAAAGGCTTCCTTATCTGTGACCCGTTGAAGACATTATCGGCCTCATAAAGACAAAACTCCTAGATTCAGTTCATGAGCAGCCACATTGCAAATATTTTGTGTCCAACTCAAGACCCAGAATATCTCTTTCCCCTTTTTTGATTTTAAGATCAAAGAATAGGCTTAATGAATGACTAAGCAGCTACCTTGAATGAGAAAGAATGATTGGACCCATGTCTTTTTCGTTAGTTATCTACACTTCTCTGCATCGCTTCAATCAGTTCTGTGAATGCCACTCACTCTCCATTTCGCATTCTGTGACTCACCACATAATATTCTCTGTAATGTCCTCAACTCTTCGGGATCCGCCTTCTTTAATAGTCTGCGTAATACTAAGAGTATCTCTTCGTCGATTGAATGATGGCCTTTCACAGATGGACTATTCGGCTGCTCCTGCTTTATCAAATTGATACACACAAAATTTGTGTTCATTTCTCAATGACAGGAAATTACTGAAAAGTTCACAAGATTATGAAATGTTAGAAGAACCGACACAACAAAATATGCGACCAAAAGAAAAAATTAAGAATCCAAGTAAGAATCTGCAGCCAGCATACCCTTTGGATATATGGCCTGCTTACTGCACCAATACTTTCCAAACAATACAGATAAAAAATTTAAAAGCTGAAAAGCTGAACAGAACTCTACTTTTTTTAATTCATAGCTTTGGTCAGTCACAGATATATTTACACCAGAGTTGTTGACAATTTAAGTTTCTGAACAGCTGATTGATGGTGTATTTGAAGAATGATGAGGTAATCCAAGATCAACACCAAACAACTTATTACCATCGAAGGTGCTAGCCTTATTATCACAGCCATCTGATATGTCCATCATCTTGCTTTCATGTTCATCAAACATACAATTAAGGAAAAAATCAAAATAGCAGTCATGCCCCACCTTTGCTTCAGCATTCATGACTAAAGTTCCATTGTCATTATGACCCTCCCGGGACCCCGACTGAACTACTGCGGAAGAAACATGACTAGATGACCTGCAAGATGCATTTATGTTCACCTTATCTTCTGAAACCGGGCAACAAGGAGAAGTATCCCTTGGATCCCAATATTTTATTTTGTATATCCTACTTTCTTGATCCAGCTTAGGCTTCTTAGCTGCATGCATATCAGTGTTGTCTATAGAAACGAATCCAGGGTCCTTTGATACCCATACTTTTATGGCTTCCTTTTGCGATTTCCAACAAATTGGAAGAAGATATAGTCTTCCCTCCACCATCCGGACTCGTGTTTGGGAAATTCATAGTCATACAAAACATGGTTTCTAATTTAGGAATGCATGTATTTTTTTGTAAGATATATTGTAGAAAGGGGGGATGGCAATAAAGAGAGAGAGAGCTACGCCTTAATTTACGATTCTTTTTCCCTCTTCAACCTTCTAGATAGGATTGAAGAAGGAAGCCGATTGTAGGGTTTCAAAAGAGGGGTCCATTTGAATTGAAACTGATATGAAAGAAATTCTCTTTGAGTCAGGACCGTGAATTAAAATGTCGTATATAAATAAAGAAAGAAAAAGAGTATATATATATAAATAACTAAAATAAAAGTCGCGCGGCAAGTCTGCGCTCTTTGGACTTTTCAAACTGAGCTAATGTTTCTGTGGTACTTCTTTCCCATGCTTTCCGTTGGGCAACACCCAACTACACCTCTCTATAGTTCTTCACTACTCGTACGGGAAGGTAAGAGAAACTTGCTTTTCTGGAGGGAATTATTGTTTGTCAATCAAAAATGCCTCCATGGATTTCCGCCTTTGTATCGTATGTTTGTGGAGGCTTCCGAAAAAGACCTACGGAGGAAAGGGATCCTCATCAAAAGGATCCGTCTACTAATCCAAGGGATCTCTCTATTAGGGAGCTCTTAAAGCGCGAAATGGCTCAAAAAATCGCGGATTCTCTTAATAATAATAATAAGAAGACTGACGATGATGGCTAAACATTTGGTTGAGAGGCGGGCTACTCCCCGAAAATGCTCGTTCCTGTGTCGTTGGGGCTTACAATTCACTTTGTGACTCATTCCTGTGAGATTCCCATGTCTTTCTTGGTTGGACCAACCCAACCCGCGATTTCCGACAAGTCTTTCTGCATTTTTGGGGGGAGCAGAGCAGTCAAAAAATGAACCAAACCAAATGATTGTAAAAGTTCTAGAATGGATATTCCTCACAATTGCTCCTTGTGATGCAGCGGAACCATGGCAATTAGGATTTCAAGACGCAGCAACCCCTATGATGCAAGGAATAATGGACTTACATCACGATATCTTTTTCTTCCTCATTCTTATTTTGGTTTTCGTATCACGGATCTTGGTTCGCGCTTTATGGCATTTCCACTATAAAAAAAATCCAATCCCGCAAAGGATTGTTCATGGAACTACTATCGAGATTCTTCGGACCATATTTCCTAGTATCATCCCGATGTTCATTGCTATACCATCATTTGCTCTGTTATACTCAATGGACGAGGTAGTAGTAGATCCAGCCATTACTATCAAAGCTATTGGACATCAATGGTATCGGACTTATGAGTATTCAGACTATAACAGTTCCGATGAACAGTCACTCACTTTTGACAGTTATACGATTCCAGAAGATGATCTAGAATTGGGTCAATCACGTTTATTAGAAGTGGACAATAGAGTGGTTGTACCAGCCAAAACTCATCTACGTATTATTGTAACACCTGCTGATGTACCTCATAGTTGGGCTGTACCTTCCTCAGGTGTCAAATGTGATGCTGTACCTGGTCGTTTAAATCAGATCTCTATTTCGGTACAACGAGAAGGAGTTTACTATGGTCAGTGCAGTGAGATTTGTGGAACTAATCATGCCTTTACGCCTATCGTCGTAGAAGCTGTTCCTAGGAAAGATTATGGTTCTCGGGTATCTAATCAATTAATCCCCCAAACCGGGGAAGCTTAAGCGGAAATGAAAGAGTAGGGTGAGGCACGGGGGGGAAGCCGCTAAATTGAAGGCTTCGCTCGCTCGACCGCTCGTTTAGTAAACAACGAGTGGAATGCATAAGCCCCTTTAGAGATAGGGGCGAGTACTACACAAGCTCGTAAGTAAAGTACGGAACGAGCCTTGGCTACGAAGCAGAGCGACCTCGTCTTGCTTGCTTCTGGCGAAGCTTCTAGCACTAGATAATAGGCATTCTTGTATGGTAGGAATACTCGTTTTTAGGCCGACCACTACATAGGAGCGATAGCGAAGCCAAGCCGTATAAAGGCGAGCAGCCCTTATAGCAATAGCAAACGGCCTACTTATAGCCTCCCGGAAAATCCACTTTTTTTCGGGTGTCTCATGTCTCAGAGCGCGGTGAACACGGGTTATGACAATAAATACGGTGTTTCTGGCCCCTGGCAAGAAGATATTTATCGAAGTTGGGGACCCAAGACAACGAAAAAGAGTAACCGACGGGAGCTCAATCAGAAGATGTTTATAGAAGTTGAGGAGCTGGTCGGGATGTTCCGCTGGTGGCAACGCCGTGAGATAGCTCGGTTCCTATAGATCTACATCTACATGTGCGACGAGTGACGTGCTATCTTTTGAGTTCCATTCAACTCGTGTAGACTTAATATGCTATGAATTTCATAGCTTTCATAGGGTTGCAACAAGCACCGATCTTTAAGATCTAGGGGCGGCTTTCTATGAATAATTCCTCTTTTTTTGAGGGCGTGGAAAGAATCCATAGACAGAAGATGTTGCAGAAAGGCTTCAACGACTAAATTTTGATTTAGTATAGGGTTTTGCTCTTTGGACTTCATTGTAATATTTTTTTTTATAGGAAATAGTGTGTATAGTCGAGACAGCAGATATGACTCAAGAACAGGTACCCTGCTACTTATGAATATTCAACTAAATCTGCACATCCAAGATCTAGCTTTCCAGTAGATTCTGTATGATATGAGAATGTCTGTGAGTAGCCAACATCTGTAGCTGAGTCAATCGAAAGAAGGGCCTCTTAATTAGCTGAGGAAACCGCCCAGCTATTCATATAAATCAAGAGCGGGCTCTGCCGTAAGGAATTTGATGTCAACACTTAGATAGAGATCTTGCTGTAAACACAAGAAGTACACGATCAATTTTGAGTTGGGGTACCAAAAAGAGGTCACTTAGTTTGAGGGTTCCACCCCATTCTTTCTTTAAAGAGGGGTGGAAGACAGATAAAAGATAAGTAGGGTTTGCCATAGCATTATTCGTCTTCGAAGCTGTCTTATTCTAGCCATGGCATTCATCAAGGGCTTTCCGTCCGCACAGTAAAGCGTGTGCATTTAGAAAGGTTTACTTCTGTAGGCCCTGTTCGGCTATGTATGTCCAAGCACACAAGCAACGAAGTCGGGTGGTGGTCTGGTAAGGTTTCCGAAAGCAAAGCGCGGATCGGGTAAAAAGCAAAAGTATAGCGCGCAGAGCAGAGCATAAGGTCTTGGCTTGATTAGGACAAGCGTAGCAGGTGCGTAGCAGCCTTGCTTTCGAGCGAAGCTACTAGCCGCCCGGTTGGCTCGTGGAGTATACTCTACCACTATATAGCTTGGGGGCTCGGCAAAACTCTTTGATTGGAGCTTGTGAGAAAGCCCTCGGGAATGGTAAAACAAGAAAGCGACTTTACTAAATTAAATAAGGCTCGCTTGCTAGATTCTAATAAAAAAAAGGTGGAATCTATCTTCCTTATTCAAAGAAGAAAGGGGCCTCGTCTTGTTATGTTCTGCCTTATCTTATAGGCTAGACGGCTCTATTCTCTCGCAATAATGTATGGTTTTATTGCACAGCCCTTCTGCCCCTGGGCATTGATTGAGACTGCTAGCAAACACGTCTCCTCTCCCCCGCCGAAAGGGATCTCATGCCTCCCCTACAACACTTTATGGCTGCTTTCTATGGTATCGGAGGCGAGTGAAGTACTACCTTCTTTTCTCTCGCATGATGCTAACGAAACCTAAACCCGGGGCGGCACTCTGTCTTGTATGCTCAGAGGAACTCCAACCTAAAACTAGACTTTGTCTTTCACACTCCATAGCTCTAGCTCTAAGACGAGGATTGGCTTATTAACCCGCCAAGGTGCCGTGGACGGAGTCCCTACGACTTACCCTAAACTAGTCACTCTTGAGAGCTTCTGTGGAGCCCTCCCTTTGAAATAAATCGATCACTACCGTAGACAAGCCTTTGAATTCCTACGACGGACCTGGTATCATAACTCTAGAATGCACTCCTTCGACTGCTTCTCCTCCCATTGGAAATAGTCCTTTTACAATAAACACGCACTCTAGTCCAAGAATGACTGACTGTACCTCTTCTCCTACCCGCGCACCTGCCCCAACCTCGAATCTCCTTCAGTCGGCGACCACTACTCTGACCTCTCCGACTTGGCGCTTCGGCCCATCCTCTGGCTGCAACCATATTGTAGTCTTGGTGCTACGGTTCTTGGTGCAACTATTGATTTCGATCTCTATTCGGATCAAGGTCATGGCAACCATAAGTTAGACCATCGGGCCCAACTATGAAGTACAAGCCAAGGACGCATTCCCCTAAAGATGTCAACCGTACACCGAAGCAATGAAGGCAAATGTTATGGCTCTATAGCTTATTTTATTTATTTATGGAGAGTTAACAACTTAAACCAAGTATGGATGAGACATAGTCAGAGAGATCTTGTTATGCATACAACTCCTTCGAACCTCGATGCATCCTTTTCATTAATCTTCTTTGTCTCCTGCCTTATTCATCGATAAAGAGAATGGAGATAACCCCAACTCCGAGAAGAATTCCCTTCAATTCAATAAGGGATCGATCTGACCGTCAAAGGAGAGAAACTGAGATAAGATAGTAGTATGCCTCGAAAGTAAGAAAGTCTGCTCTTTCCTTTCTATTTCCCCACGTCCAGGGATTTGAGAATTTCGAGTGCCTGGTAAATCTGTTCTTATGGAGTGGTACCCTTTTGTCTAGTTTACTTTTTTGCCTGCTTTCGTTCATATGGCTTTCGGGCTCATAAGAGGAGTCAGTCTCGCTAACCCCTTATCTTCTATGTTCAGGTAAGAGAGATGAGATGACTGAGACGGGAAGAAAGGGAGTTGGAAAAGACGGCATTAGATGAAAAAGGATACGCTCCTTCAGGGGATGGAGTAAGGGATAACATTCGATTAGGGCAAGCAAGTATGTATGGGATGTTATTTCTATAGAGTGATAAACGGAGGGGATCTTGCTTTCTAAAAGCCATAGTAAGGCTGCGCAGTCAGCCAGTAGATGACACCAGAGAGGGATTTTTCAAAACACGGATAGGGGCTCTACCGCGATATGATATATCTCATTGAGAAAGCGCTATCAAAGCCGCTGTCCCAATAGCTTCGTTCAGGAGCGAACAACTACTAAATTTCTTTTTAAATGGAGGAGCGGAAGGGGCAAAGTCAACGACTGAGGTCAGAAGGTATGTGAAAGTAGAAGCCAGGGACAGAGAGGGCGGAGGAGAGGACTTTTTTTTTTCATTTCACGCTGATAGGAATGGGGGGTATCTCCGTATATTCTATTTATCCTTTCTTATTGATCAATGGTGTGCCATGAGATGTTCGCCCGTAGGATCATTGCATGGTGAAGATAAGATCCCACCAACGGAGAGATCGTCTCGAATGCTAGGAATGGAGGCACACCTAAATCTCACATCATCTTTTACACTTTCAGTGCCTTCGGTGCCTTTCATTTGTATTCAGTCTTATACAAGCGGGCATTTCTCTCTCTCCAAATATGGTAGATGGTAGCACCCCACGCAATTTTCCTAACCAAAGAAGGAAAGCCTTTGCCTTTAAACTGATTAGCAGCCCACAAAAGCTCACTCTCCCAACACCCCGGGGACCTTGTGTTAAGGCAGCATTGGTTATAGACTGTGGCCCCTACTCCTTTAGCCACCGGGCAAGAAAAGAACAGGTGATCAATGGTTTCAATAGGGTCATTACACATCAAAGACTTAGCCTGAGGAATGATATCCCATTTTTTAAGTTTATACTGGCCATTCTTAATAGCAAGCCAAACAATGAAAGCATGTCTAGGAATAGCCATAGAGTGCCACACCAACTTATCCCAAAAAAACATTAGGCTGAACAGTTCTGAACGCATTCCAAGCAGAAGAGACCGAGAACACACCTCCAATCCCAGGAACCCAACTAACTGAGTCAGGAAGGTCAGGCCCGGGGAGCAAGGAGGGGGGCAAGTTGTTTGCCAGCTCATCAAGCTTCCAAGATCTAGCCGCCGGCCACTTCCACCTGTTATCTTCAATAATTGTGTTGACTTTGGCATAGACCGGAATCGCTGCATCATAAAAGATTCTACTACAATACTTCTGGACCGAAAGGATGCCTGTTGTCGAACCAAAGGAAAGTACCCTCCCCCTTATCCACTTTGGACCGGATGAAAGGTCTCACAGTGTCCCTCAAGTTAAGCAATTTACTCCAATTCCAGGAACAGTCATTGGGAACGGGGATGCCCCACACACTCCTACCTTTCAAGAGGTAACTATTAATACAGGAAGTCCAGATGGTATGTGAGTTAGAGGCAATGTTCCACAAATGTCTGGTAATAGCCGCCTTATTCCAATCATGAACTCTCTTGAGGCCAAGCCCTCCTTCCTCTATCGGGAGGCAGACCACGTCCCAAGCCACCTTGGCAGCCTTAGAGATCCCAACTGCCCCATGCGATCTGAGGATCTGGTCAATAACCTTGCACACTTCCTTCGGCAAAATGAAAATGCTACTCCAGTAGACCTGAATACTGAACAACACGGATCTGATGAGCTGAAGTCTACCCGCATAGGAAAGCCGTTTGCTAGTCCAAGATTCAACCCTGTTGGTAATCTTATCAATGAGAGGCCTACAGTCTCTGGCTGTGAGTCTAGTAGAAATAAGGGGCACTCCAAGAGGCAAGGTCCCTTCTTTGAAGCCAAAAAGGTTCTCAACATTGTGCTTAGTATCTTCATCCATCCGAAAAATGGCTTTTTGTCAGGATTTGCCATCAACCGAATCAAAACTCTCTTTAATGACAGAGGCTGATTTGATTGGGGATCTCCTTGGCAGAATAACAGGAGATCATCAGCAAAACAAAGGTGAGTCAAATCCAGCTTAGCACATCTCGGGTGGTGAGAGAACCTTCCATTACTAGAAGCTTTGACAAGGATCCTGGAAAAGACTTCCATAGCAAGAACAAACAGATAGGGGGAAAGTGGATCCCCTTTACTTCGTAACCTTCCCTCCGGAGAAATAGCCCTCAAGCCCCCCATTGATGGAGACCGAGAACTTGGGGGTGGTGATACAAGCCACAATGCATTCAATCAGATGGGCAAGAAGGTCAACAGCTTTCAAAATCCCCAGAATGAAATCCCAATGCACTGAGTCGTAGGCTTTCTTCAAATCCATTTTGATGGCACACCGAGGCTTCCCTGTCTTCCTGTGGTAGTTTATAAGAAGTTCCTGAGCCAAAAGGAAATTCTCTTTAATCTTCCTCCCTTCAACAAAAGCAGACTGGGTGGGGCTAATGATCTTGGGAAGCAAGCCTTTGATCCTATTAGCAATCAACTTGGTAATACACTTATAGATCGTATTGCAGCGGCCGAAAATCTCCCATGACTGTAGGATTAGGCACTTTAGGTACCAAAACAATGATAGTGGAGTCCTTAGAAGCTTGCCTGAAGCAAAGAAAGACTTTATGGCTTCTATCACATCCTGACTCACAATCTCCCAAGCACTTTTGAAGAAGTGGGCAGAATACCCATCAGGGCCCGGGGCCTTGTTACTGTTAAGCTTGTTACTGTTAAGGGAGAACATAGTTCTTTTCATTTCCTCTGCTTCTACGGGAAGGGACAAAAGGCATCCTGGGAAAAGGTGAAATAAAAAATCCCTCGCCACCAACTCTTTTTCCAAAGCCACCAAAAAGATGCTGGCAAAAGGAGACAGCCTCTTGACTAACAGCTTTATGGTCTGTAAACTTATCCCCCTCGGCATTGTAAACACTCAACAATCTGTTCTTGGACTGCCTAGCTCTCACCACCTTGTGAAAAAACCCCGTGTTACTCCCCCCCTCACTGAATTCTGGACTTCTGTTTGAGGTAGGCCTCTTCCATAAGAGTGAAATGAGTAAAAACTTTTAAACTCTCTTTTTCTGCATTAGCTAGGTCAGAGTTGGAAGGATCCTGCAAGTGGAGTAACTGCAATCTAGTAAGGTCCTCTCTAGCTTGGGCAACCTTAGAGTTGATGCTACCATAGTGTTTAGAATTAAAGATCCGGCTTGAGACCTTTCAGCTTGGTGCACAGCCTGAACATAGGAGTACCCCCCACGGGAGTACTCAAAACTTGCTCAACCAAAGGGGCAAACTCTTCGTGGGAGGTCCAGAAATGAAAGAATTTTAAAGGCTTCTTCCCTGTGACCAACTTCTGCCTGATGGTAACGGGAGAAAGACCTGGCCCTGTGAAGTCTGCTTCAGAGTTCTGTAAGGTAGCAAGCCAACTGTCATTAACCAATACCCTGTCAAGCTTCCTGGCAATAATCTGCTCACTATCTCTGCGGTTGAACCAAGTATAGAGCGGGCCGGGAGGTCAAACAGATCTATATCTAACAAGCATTAGTGGAGGTCAGTATTATGGCTTCTCCCACTCCCACCCATCTTTTCCTCATGGAATCTAGAAGAATTAAAATCTCCCATAACAATCCAGGCTTGGTCAATCACTACACTGCTCATTCTCTTCAAATCAGCCCACAAAGCCTTCCTCAGATTAACTTCATTCGAACTATAACAAACGGCGGACGCCCTGAAATCCCCTTTCTGATTGATGAAGCTGCAAAACACATGGATAATCTGATCACTTCTGTACATAGGGCTCACTTTTAGGATCAACGGATCCCAACCAATCAAAATTCTGCCTAACAATGCATGGTCATAATTATCAATATCAAAAAACCTCCCAATCCCAAAAAAACTTCCTGCTAATCATGTCTTTATTGATGGATCTTACTTCAGTTTCCACAAGGCCACACAAACTAAGATTATTATTCTTTAGGAGATGTCTAACCTCCCTTTGTTTTGAGGGCGGATCTACGCCCAACCTCACATTCCAGCAACCGAGACTAATTATAAAGGGGCGGTTTTAGGAGGGACCCCCTCCCCCTTTTTGGCTGCTACTTCCCCGAGCTTTCCTATTTTTATTTTTGGCTTTCTCGCCCATTCGATTCAGAAGAGAAAAATGCTCCCGAGGACTCTTCTACAGAAAGTTTATCGTCCTCCTGCTGCAACTTTTGCCCCTATCTCTACTTCTGGGTCTCGATCTCGAACTCAAACTGATGCCTAGCCGCCTGAATCTCTGCTTCCTTCTACGGCTAGCGTTACCAGTCATTCTGGAAGTGTGCTTGTGGGGAACCTTAGATTGGAAGGAAAGTGAAAGAGACCGTGAATGTAATCCACTCAAAGTCTCAACTTTAGACTACCTGCGGGAAGAATCAGTCCTCCTTACCCTCACCCGCGGACTCCGGGTAAATAAATAGAAATCCCCAACGACAAAGGAACGGGCATTTTCGGGGACTAGCCCGCTTCCCATTACTCAAGAGGGAAATTCCTCGCACATAATTAAGGGAGCCATTGAAAGGTGACTGAAACACCAGAAACGGGGACTACCCGAGCTAATGATAGAGGCAAGAACACTTTCCTAAAAAACCAACCTCACAGATCCCACTCAATCTTTTACACCGATGTATCGTACTCTCTCGACCAGGTCATCATAAGAAAATACTGCTAAATCTTTCCGAAATGAGAGAAGGAGGGAAGGCGCGCTACAACTAACACATAACAGCCAGCGGAAAAACGCTAGCTACCTAGGCTAGCGCGCAATGGCTTTCTCTGATAGGGCTTCTTCAAGCGTAGCCCAACCTAAACAAGATGCTGCTCGCTTTCTCTCAGCCACTAGTGGCTTATGTAGTGGTCGGCATTCCTACGTGCTCCTCCTTGCCCCCATCCAAAGGTGACCTTTTGGTGTTGCCGTGACGCTTTGGTTACGAAGGTTGCCGGGGTCTAGGTTTATGGATGGATTCAGTCAGCGAAAGTCCCTCAAACCCAATCAATATCAACAACATGGCGTGACGCTTGGTTGATTTTGTCAGAAAAGAAAGTTGGTTTCGGGGTTTCATTGATTAGTACACCTCCGGTGCTGGTAAGGTCGGGACCGTGGTCGTCCGTCTCCGCTTTGCCGGCCGATAAGATTTCTGAGATTGACCAGCCAGCTGGGTTGGTTTGGCTATTCCTTTCTATTGAAAAGGAGT